CCTTTTTTTGTTTTTCTTTTTTTACTTCTATAGTGAAGATAGTCGCACGTAATGACAGATCACGGCCATATTATTAAAAGCTTGTGGTAAGAATGGATTTCGTTCTAGTGCTCGAAAATAATATTCCAAAGCTTTCGTATGTTCTCCATTACTTGTATGGATAAGACCTATATTATAGAGTATATAACTTCGATCATAAGGATCAATTTCTAGTCGCATAGCTTCATAATAATTCTGTAAAGCTTCTGCATAATTTCCTTCGGATTGAGCTGACATCCGTTACGGTCGCCATTCAATTAAAAGAATCTCCGTTCCAAAACCGTACGTGAGATTTTCACCTCATACGGCTCCTCCCTTATGTACATAAGGAGAATATACATGAAATCAAAAAGATGAAAATATTCTCATTATGGACTGAGCAGGGCTAGTGTTTTTACAAGAAATCTCTAGCCAACCTTCCTGCAAGAGATCTTTTCTTAATATCAAGGGTGTTGAGACTAGATAACTAGATAGAAATGAGAACTCGAGCAATTTCTTTGTTTTCAACGCCTCCTAATTTCCAGGAATTAGTCACTTCAAACAACCTTCGATGGTTATATTGGTATCCAAAGTACGAACGAGATGGATGTTTGTTGTCCCAACCATTCTTTTAGTCCCGAGCCCAATAAGGAAAGGGGTCATTTCTAACAAGGTTTTCGTGTTGTTGATTCCTAGGTGTAGTGCTTCTTCCCTTATGCTGTCCGTTGGTACTAGTGTAGTGGAGTAGGATTGCCCCATAATACAGAACCTCTAGATATAACCTTTCGCTCAATACTAGAATCTAAGATTGAAACATAGCATCTGAGGTTGCATTAATCGAGGATACACGACAGAAGGAATTGTTCTATTTCCAAACTTCACCTTCAACAAGCGTAGATTTATTTCAAAAATTTTTCCGAATCACATGTCTTTCTCGTAAGACCAAGAGAAAAAAAAGAATCAAATCACACCATCTCTGTAATAGGTAAATGCCTCCTTTTCTCCTGAAGTTGTCGGAATTATTTGCAATAAGATATTGGCTACAATTGAAAAGGTCTTATCAATAAAATTTCCATTTATCCGCGATCTAGGCATAGCTAGCAATCCATTTTATAATTCTTCTCATTCCCTCTCGGGGGAAAATGATCCCACAAAGAAAAGAATTGTACAGTACGAAATAACATAAAAATAGATTGATTTGAAAAAAAAAGATTATGGGCTTTTTATTCCAATTGTTCCTTTTTTATAGGAATCAATAAGAAAAGGTCCAACCCGGTTCGATTTCATCCTAATGTAGTAGTATACCAACGAAGCGAACTATTCCGATTTCGTTGAAGTTACAGATTCAAATAACTCGAGAAATTTGTATTGAATTATGATACAAAGAGGAAAAAATCATTCTATGATGAAAATAGAATAACCACCTCTTTTTTATGTTATGTACATAGCAGGTATACAATCCACTATACAAAATGTTTTATCAATCTAGAATAGAGGGGTGAGGGAAGGGGTTTGTTGTTGAGAATTCTAAAGTCGGAAAGAAATTTGAGAATTTGTAAGGTATGGAATCGTAGTCTATATAGAATTATGATAGAAAGGTATCCATTAACCCTAGTCTAAAAAATCTAGACCTATTAATCAGTTGATTCGTTCTAATTCATTGATTTAATGGATTCGAATCGAATTTCTAGTAGGAGTCGTTTTTGCAAACACAAACCCCTTTTCATTTTCAAAATTACAAATAAAAAAATTTCGTAAAAAATAATTGTCTTGAGGCCTCGAAAGATCTTTCTTTACTTTGATGAAAAATTTTCTATTTTTATTTATAATATTTTGTAATATATAGTTCAAATATATAGTTAAAATGGATTGGTCATACTTATCCAATCCAATAATCTAGAATGAAATATGAAGAACTCACTATTCACTTGGTTTTTGATTCATAATCATTATGTAGGAGAGATGGCCGAGCGGTTCAAGGCGTAGCATTGGAACTGCTATGTAGGCTTTTGTTTACCGAGGGTTCGAATCCCTCTCTTTCCGCACCTTCACTTAATAGATCCATTTTATTATTTATTAAAAATACCGGATCAAATAGCAATGGAGACCTTTATTCCACCAGTTAAACCTTTCATTGATATAGATTCTCTATTCCTAATTCCGCGACTAGGAAGAATACCGGAAAGAATATGAAAATAGCCCCTCGGGCTATGATACATAAATGAGATAAAATCAGAATCAAACCCGTATTTTTCTTACTTAACCTTAGGTTAATTTAATTTGATAAAAGGGAAGAAAATTGCCCAAACCTCTGCTATTTTATTTGAGTTTAGGTTTAATTAAGTTTGACGAGAATAATACTCTACGACTAGCAATTCATTTATTTTCAAACTGACCCATTTACTATCTATTATTTGATTGACCAGTCCTTTATATTGGACTGGGTGAAGAGTCAAATGATTTGGCACTTCCGCCTGAGGAG